GTGTTGAATAGAAATCTAAATGGGGCGTGGCCAAGTGGTAAGGCAACGGGTTTTGGTCCCGCGACTCGGAGGTTCGAATCCTTCCGTCCCAGGGCCCTCCAATTCTATCAGAATAAAGATTTTTTTGTTCTATTAAAAATCTTCTGTTTAAGAGTGTAATGTTTATTTAATGGTTCCTTGTTTCCGATTTCTAATGATTCATAAAAGAAGAATATCTTTTACTTTCTTTCTCATAAAACGAATTGAGTGCCGATGACATACAGAATAAATTTGTGATCCGGGTGGGATAGTAATATGGATTAATGTATAATTAAAAAAGAAAACAGGACGGGCTGTCCTGTGTATGCACGGCTTGCTCAACTTCATATTGAAGTTAGTTACTTAGAAAACTTTACATCCTATAATTAATTTAATTGAATTATCAATGCAATGCTGCATTCTGAATCGAAATGTGAAAATCCCCATATTCCTTAATTTCTTTTATATTTAGATTTAGATTCTTTGATCTCTAAAGAAAAAAATGGGGTAACTAATTCTATGTTTGATGCTGAATTCTGAACAGTAGGGAGTTCTTGTCTTGGTACTAATTTAATTACATCACTGGGATGAAGGCTCCCAAAACTTGTTTGGGATAAAAATAGGAACAAAACAAGTAAAAAAAAAGTATGCAACTGTTTGTCTTTTCGCTTATACAAGATTGTCCAGCATACTGTAAGCGGATCCTTTTTTTATCTATCTAGCTGGGTGAAATCATTGATGATTCAATTGGGTTTTTACGGGAAAACTTGATTCAAATAAATGATAATGATGTCGAAGTAGTACATTTTAAAAATTAAAAATTTTTAATAATTCTCCTTGGTATTCGAAGAAGTGTGAAATTTTGGAATCTATTCCTATCGAGCAACTTCCCCCTCCCCGGTCATTGGACTAGCCTATATTGGTTAATGAGTATATTCATTCTGTTCCGGTATTGGAAACCCGATTAAAGACCCTTCTTTAGTTTAATTGTTCGATAAAAAAAAGAATTGGATTTTTCATGATTGATCTGTCTTGAACAATCTGTTGACGATGCAGATTGAAAGAAGAATTCATTTATTTGTATTCTTTATAAATTGTTTAATTCATAATTTATATGTAATATGGGGTTAATAAACTTAAATTCTTGTTGAGACTTCTCCAGAAAAAATACCCATACATAATAAAAAAATAAAGTTCTGTATTATTATGTATGTATCGATTGAGCCAATGATTATTCATGATTCCATATTGAATCAATTCCATACCGGTTCCAAACTAGAGGAATGTTATGGTAAAACTTCGTTTAAAACGATGTGGTAGAAAGCAACGTGCGACTTGAAGGACATGATCGGTTGTGGATTCTTACATCCACCATTTTTTATATTATATAGGAATTATGATTATGAGGTGCTCTTGGCTCGACATCGTTTGTTCTGTTCTACTAGAACTCCCATTTGGTTGGGTTGTGAGTTAAAGTAAATGGTACACGATGGAGCTCGAGCAGAAAAGATGAATTTCTCAGAGGTAAGGATCTAGGGTTAATGTCAATCAATAAGTTGGAACAACTTCGTAAGCATATCTTCGATATAGAAATGGAAAAGATTCCATTCTAACAAAATTTCCTTTTGGATTTGAAACTTTTGTTGAAATTGGGAAAACTATTTCGACCAAAAGTGTATCACACGGGAATCAACCATTCATATGATTTTTCGATAGTCAATAAATCACAAAAGGTATGTTGCTGCCATTTTGAAATGATTAAGGATCACCGAAGTAATGTCTAAACCCAATGATTCAAAAACAAAGATAAACGATCTTGGAACAAGAAAACGCCATTTTCAATTGTCTCAACAACTTGAGCAGAATAAAATAAGGAATAACAAAATGGATTCTAAAATGAGACAAAAAAATGGGTTAAAGACAGCTCAATAAAAAAAATGCTAAGGACTCAAGATTTTCCTTTGAACTCTTTGAGAATTTTCCTATCCAACTTGAGTTATAAGTACGAATGATTTTATTCTTTTCGGTTTTTTCGGGAAGTGAAGAATAAAAAAATGAATAAAATCTAAAATCATAGTTTAATTGAATTTATGATTTTATGAATCCATTTGCCACTCTAGTTATATATTATGACATAAATGAGAATCATTCTTTCTCGAGCCGTACGAGGAGAAAGCCTCCTATACGTTTCTAAGGGGGGAATTGTTGATCTATATCTATCCCACTGAGCCATCTATCGAATCGTTGCAATTGATGTTCGGTCTCGAAGAGAAGGAAGAGATCTTCGGAAAGTGGGTTTTTACGATCCAATAAAGAATCAAACCTATTCAAATGTTCCTGCTATTCTATATTTCCTTGAAAAAGGCGCTCAACCTACGGGAACCGTCCATGATATTTCAAAGAAGGCAGAGATATTTAAGGAACTTCGCTTAATTACACGAAATAAATAAAATAAAAATTACACGAAATAAATAAAATAAATAATAAATAGAAAAAAAGGAAAATGAGGAATTTAATTATAAATATAAATAACTAAAAAATGGATATAATTTATTATATGATATGCAATATGAGAGATGATCTGAGAGGGGTAGAAAGGAGGTTGTTTAAATATCTGAACTAACCGAATAAAAAATTTATGGGATTATCCTCAATCGGGTGGTTTTTGGTGTGGTGATACTCCACTAAAAAAAATGGGACGAGCTTTCTTATTGTAGTTTTATGGATATTCAATAAACCCGAGATTTTATTCTTCCTTATTTCTTTTTTTCTATTTTATACACTTTATTCTCTATGTAATGTAATGAATGTAATCCAGGTTATCTATGAAGTGCCAATCCAACACAAGTCCTTATTATTATTTGATTTGAATTTTTTGTTTCTTCTCAACGTTCATATTGACAATAGTGTATTGAACAAATATAATTGATCGTGGATAAATAGATCCATTTATCCCCGCCCTATAAGCTTTTTTACTTTATGTAAGTGATGGGTTCCTTGGATTCGATTGAAACAAGTCTCTTCTGAATAAACAAAAAAAAATAAAAAAAAAAAGGGCGATCCATACATAATTTTTTATATATTTTTCTTTATCTGGCTGGGAATTTCTTATATTTTAATTAGATCTGTTCATTAAAAAAAATATTTTTTTGCTGGGGTTGTGCAATCCAATCTCTTTTTTTTATTCCGATCGTATCTACACACCATAATTCCATTTTTGGGTTGCTAACTCAACGGTAGAGTACTCGGCTTTTAAGTGCGGCTAGAATTTTTTACACATTTGGATGAAGCAACGGATTCGTCCATACCGCTGGTAGAAGTTTGTAAGACCACGACTGATCCTGAGAGGGAACGAATGGAAAAAACAGCATGTCGTATCAATAAATAACTCTAAGATAAGAGTACTTAATCCTTACGAGATCGGTACAAAATATTCTTTGTAATTCTTAGAGCGGCACAAAAAATCAATTCATGGTTGGATCAAGTGAATAAATGGATAGAGCCGAAAGGCTCCAATTATTGGGAAACAAAAAAAGCAACGAGCTTCTGTTCTTAAATTAGAATAATTCCCGATCTAATTATACGTTAGAAATATATTAGTCCCTGGTGCGGGAAAAGGTTATGAAATAACCTTAAATAATAAGTGGATTCGCCACTTTTTTTATGAATCCTAACTATTAAATATATCCCTGAGTGGAGACAAATGTGTAGAAGAAACAGTATATTGAGAAACATAATCTAAAGTCAAAAGAGCGATCGGGTTGCAAAAATAAAGGATTTCTAACCATCTCGGTATCTTATAACGAACAAAAATTGGATGGGATGGAAAAAGAGAGAATCCGTTGATTAATCATCGACAAGGTATGTATTCTTTTCTTACTATATGACTTTGATACCTTGTTTTGACTGTATCGTACTATGTATCATTTGATGGCCCAAGAAATCCCCTGCTTTAGTTTAAATCGAATTAAAAATGGAGGAATTACAAAGATATTTAAAGATAGATAGATCTAGAGAACGAGACTTCCTATATCCACTTCTCTTTCAGGAATACATTTATGCACTTGCTCATGATCATGGGTTAAATAAATCGATTCTTTATGAGCCGATGGAAAATTTAGGTTATGACAATAAATATAGTTCCCTAATTGTTAAACGTTTAATTACTCGAATGTATCAACAGAAACATTTTTTTTTTTTTGCTAATGATTCTAATCAAAATAAATTTGTTGGGCATAATAAAAATTTTGATTCTCAAATGATATCAGAGGGGTTTGCAGTCATTGTGGAAATCCCATTCTCACTGCGAGTAGTATCTTCCCTAGAAGGTACAGAAATAGCCAAATCTTTTAATTTACGATCAATTCATTCCATATTTCCCTTTTTAGAGGAAAAATTATCACATTTAAATCATGTATTAGATATACTAATACCCCATCCTATCCATCTGGAATTATTGGTTCAAACCCTTCGCTGTTGGATACAAGATGTCCCCTTTTTACACTTATTGAGATTCTTTCTCTACGAGTATCATAATTGGAATAGTCTTATTACTCAAAAAACGAAAATAAATTTATTTTTTTCAAAAGAGAATCAAAGATTATTCCTGTTCCTATATAATTTTTATGTATATGAATCGGAATCCATATTAGTTTTTCTCCGTAAACAATCTTCTCATTTACGATCAACATCTTCTAGAGCTTTTCTTGATCGAACACATTTTTATGGAAAAATAGAACATTTTTTAGTAGTTTTTCATAATGATTTTCATACCATCCCGTGGTTGTTCAAGGATCCTTTCATGCATTATTTCAGATATCAAGGAAAATCCATTATGTCTTCAAAAGGAACTCCCCTTCTGATGAAGAAATGGAAATATTACCTTGTAAATTTATGGGAATGTCGTTTTTACTTTTGGTCTCAACCGGATAGGATTCATATAAACCAATTATCCAATAATTTTCTTGATTTTCTGGGCTATC